GCGGACACTCAAAGGTTGTTCTTTTATCCTTGAATATAAGAAGAGTCAATTTGTTAGTCTTTGTGAATGAAACAAATCAATCAACAGTATTTGAATCTTGCTCACCTTGTGATTTACATAGAAGACACGACATACATTCTCAGTTTGTGTCATAATGGATTATATGCTTATGTTATAAAGCTCAAATCGTGTTTCAATAGAGCCTTATGTTATAAGGGTTTGTGTCATAATGGATTATATGCTTATGTTATAAAGCTCAAATCGCGTTTCAACAGAGCCTTATGTTATAAGGGTTTGTGTCATAATGGATTATATGCTTATGTTATAAGGCTCAAATCGTGTTTCAACAGAGCCTTATGTTATAAGGGTTTGTGCCATAATGCATCTCATGTTCCTCAATCCTAGATTAAACTATACCAAGAAAAAAGTTAAATAGTGTTTTTTTGTTTTTTCAAATTTTGATCATAATATAAGGGAGAAGAAAAATAATATTTGTGTATATATAAATGAGAATATTTTGAACTCAAAACCAACAATAATAAAAAAAGTGATTAAACAAATCCTCAGTAAATAATTACACCTAAAGTAGTTGAATTCTACTAAAAGATTATGTATTTATTATTAGTTTTTTTACCATTGATTGGTTCATGCTGTGCTGGTTTATTCGGCCGAAAGCTTGGTCCTTATGGAGCATCTTGTGTCACTGTAACTTGTTTGCTGATTACTTTTTTTCTCTCTCTTTTTGCGTTTTATGAAGTTTCGTTATTAGGGTGCTGTGTCTACATAAAATTTATACCTTGAATAAATTCTGAATTGTTAAACGTGGACTGAGGGTTTTTATTTGACTCTTTAACAGTTGTAATGTGCTGTGTGGTAACTTTCGTTTCTTCTATAGTACATTTGTACTCTACAGAGTATATGGCACATGACCCTCACCTCCCTAGGTTTATGTCTTATTTATCTCTTTTTACATTTTTTATGCTGATTTTAGTTACTGCTGACAATTTTATTCAAATGTTCGTCGGTTGAGAAGGTGTAGGTTTATGTTCATATTTGCTTATTAATTTTTGATTTACACGTATTCAAGCTAACAAAGCTGCAATAAAAGCGATGGTCTTAAACCGTATTGGAGACTTTGGGCTTGTTATTGGAATTCTAATCATTTTTGTTGAATATAAAGCTGTAGATTATGCTACAGTTTTTGCAGTAACGCCTATTTTGACAAACAAAGTTTTTAGCTTTTTAAGTTTTGACTTTGATTTAACTTCCATTATATGTTTTTTCTTGTTTATAGGTGCAGTAGGTAAATCGGCACAATTAGGTTTGCATACTTGGTTACCTGATGCTATGGAAGGTCCTACACCTGTTTCTGCATTAATTCATGCGGCAACGATGGTAACTGCTGGTGTATTTTTAATAGCACGTACATCTCCTTTGTTTGAATATACTTCCAGTGTGCTTAGTTTAGTTACAGTTGTAGGTGCCTGTACAGCTTTTTTCGCAGCCACTGTTGGTTTGTTACAAAATGATTTAAAGCGAGTAATTGCTTATTCAACATGTAGTCAGCTAGGTTATATGGTTTTTGCTTGTGGTTTATCTAACTATTCAGTTGGAGTTTTTCATTTAGTCAATCATGCTTTTTTTAAAGCATTACTTTTTCTAGGTGCCGGTTCTATTATTCATGCCGTGGCAGATGAACAAGATATGCGTAAAATGGGAGGACTAAAAAGATTAGTACCATTTACGTATTCTATGATGGTGATTGGTTCACTTGCACTAATTGGGTTTCCTTTTTTAACTGGGTTCTATTCAAAAGATGTAATTCTTGAGGTTGCATATGGTAAGTACACATTAGAAGGTCATTTCAGCTATACTCTAGGAACCATGGGTGCTTTTCTTACAGCGTTTTACTCTACTCGATTAGTTTATTTAACTTTTTTGTGCCGTCCAAATGGTTATAAACCTGTAATTTGCAAAGCTTATGACTCTTCTTATCAAATTTGTATTTCTTTATTCCTTTTAGTAGTTCCTAGTGTATTAATAGGGTTTTATGCTAAAGATATGATCATTGGTTTTGGAAGTGATTTTTGAGGAAATGCTATGTTTACCACTACCGAAAATATGAATAGAATAGATTCAGAGTTTATTACTCACATTTTTAAAATATTACCCGTAATCTTAAGTTTATTAGGTGCAACTTTATCATTTTTGCTTTATTCATTCGGCAGTAGGTTATTAGTACAATTAAAACTCTCAGTGCTAGGAAAAAAAATTTACCATTTCTTCAACAAGAAGTGGTTTTTTGATAAGGTATATAATGAACAAATCGGTCAATTCTTTTTTACTATTAGTTACACGATTACTTATAAAGTTATTGATAGAGGAATCATTGAGATTTTTGGTCCAATGGGGTTATCCTCTATCATAACAAAAAAAGCTGGCTACATTGCTAAAATGCAAACAGGGTATCTATATCATTATACGTTCTTAATTTTAACAGGCCTTACTTTAATTTTAGGTTTGCGACAGTTTTGAGTTTTTGCAGGGAGTCTTGCTGATTTTAAAATTTTTATCTTATTTTTCATGTTAAGTTTTTTTTAGTGAACAAAAAAACTTAAAAATTAACTCTCTAAACTGTGTATAATAGTAGAAAAAAACAATTTAAAAATGGCAACCAATACAGCACAATTAAACCCTTTTTATAAATTTATAACTCGTTGACTTTTTTCAACTAACCATAAAGATATTGGAACTTTATATTTAATTTTTGGAGCAATATCAGGCGTTGCCGGAACTGCACTATCTTTGTATATTCGAATTACGTTAGCCCAGCCAAACAGCAGTTTTCTAGAATATAACCATCATTTATATAATGTTATTGTTACAGGTCATGCTATACTTATGATTTTTTTCATGGTGATGCCAACATTAATTGGAGGATTTGGTAATTGATTTGTTCCTTTAATGATTGGTGCGCCAGACATGGCTTTCCCACGAATGAATAACATTAGCTTCTGGTTATTGCCTCCTTCGTTATTGTTACTGTTTGCATCTATGTTAACCGAAGCGGGTGTAGGTACAGGATGAACCATTTACCCACCTTTGTCAAGTGCAACAGCTCATTCTGGAGGCTCTGTAGATTTAGCAATATTTAGTTTACATTTATCAGGTGCGTCTTCTATTTTAGGTGCTATTAACTTCATTTGTACTATTTTCAACATGCGAGTAAAAAGCTTATCTTTTCATAATCTTCCTCTATTCGTATGGTCTGTTCTAATAACAGCATTTTTATTATTATTATCTTTGCCTGTTTTAGCTGGAGCCATTACAATGTTATTAACAGATAGAAATTTTAATACCACTTTTTTTGACCCAGCTGGTGGAGGTGACCCTGTATTATTTCAGCACCTTTTCTGGTTCTTTGGTCACCCAGAAGTTTATATTTTGATTTTACCCGGTTTTGGTATAATTAGCCATATTGTTGTTAGTACAGCAAAAAAACCTATTTTTGGTTACCTTGGTATGGTTTATGCTATGTTTTCGATTGGTGTTTTAGGATTCATTGTATGAGCTCACCACATGTTTACCGTTGGCTTAGATATAGATACTAGGGCTTATTTCACTGCAGCAACTATGATTATTGCGATTCCAACAGGAATTAAAATATTCAGTTGACTTGCTACTTTATGAGGCGGTTCTATTGATTTAAGAACTCCAGGTCTTTTCGCGATTGGTTTTATTTTTTTATTTACTGTAGGTGGTGTAACCGGTGTTGTTCTTGCTAATTCTGGTATTGATATAGCACTTCACGACACTTATTATGTGGTCGCACACTTTCATTATGTGTTGTCTATGGGGGCGGTTTTTTCTATGCTTGGAGGTCTTTACTTCTGGTTTGAAAAACTTACTGGAGTTCGGTATTCAGAAATATTAGGAAAAATTCACTTTTGAAGCTTTTTCGTTGGAGTGAACCTAACTTTCTTCCCAATGCATTTCTTAGGTGTTGCAGGCATGCCAAGACGAATCCCTGACTACCCTGACGCGTATTTTACATTCAATAAAATTGCTTCTTGAGGTTCTTATATTTCTGCAATATCTTCATTATTTTTTTCTACGTTGTGTTTGAAGCTTTTTCATCAAACAAAGTTAATAAAAAAAATTACCAATAATCTTCAACTCAAGTTTTATTTTTTTTAAATTAATAAGAATATGATTTTTATAACACAATGTGATAGTCCAGCACTTTGGCAAACTTATTTACCTGACCCTGCTAGTATTACTATGGAAGGTATCTTAATTTTTAACAAGCATTTATTATTTTTGTTAACCGTAATTGTTTTATTTGTTGGTTGATTATTATTTTACACTATATATTATTTTATAGAATACAACAATAAATTTAGCTCAAAATTTGTTCATTCTAAAGAACTAGAAATTGTTTGGACTTCTATACCAGCTTTAATACTTTTAATACTGTCTACCCCTTCATTCACTTTATTATACGCGATGGATGAAATTTCTGAGCCAGAGTTAACTTTAAAAATTTTAGGTCATCAATGGTTTTGAAGTTATGAAATTTCTGAGTTCAACTCTTGTCAAAAACAAGATCAAAGTCTGAAATATGTTTGTTATATGATGGTTTTAGATGGATTACCTACTACTAAACAAGGATATTTTAGGCTATTAGAAACCAATAAAAGAGTTATATTACCTACAAATACTCATTTACGACTTTTAGTCAGTGCTGCTGATGTACTGCACAGTTGAACAATCCCATCGTTTGGTTTGAAAGTAGACGCGTGTCCTGGTCGATTAAACCAAGTAAATTTATTCATTAAACGTATAGGTGTTTTTTTTGGTCAGTGTAGTGAAATTTGTGGTGTAAATCATGGTTTTATGCCTATTGTTATTGTTTCTTTACCAACAACTCAATTTCATCATTATATAATGACCAAACTAGAATTAAACTAAGTTTGGTCAATAAATTTACATTATTTGATTATTTAAAATTTGTTGCTGATAAACCATTACTTTTCATCTTTAATAGCATTTTTTGCAGTTTGTGTTTCTCAGGTTAAATTCCTGTTATTTTTTATGTATTTCAATTTAAATTTTTTTTTAAACTTAACTAGAAAATTTTATTCAACTGAGAGAACTGTATTTCCTTTTTACTCAAAGGCATTTGTAGTGTATGAAAAATAAAAATCCGTTTAAATATTTAAAAACCAAGCATAGTTGGCATTTAGTAGACCCCAGCCCTTGGCCATTGCTAGCATCTTTAGGTGCATTTTTTATGACTTCAGGCACCGTATTATACATGAACAAATTTTTAGGGGGTGGTCAGTTAGCTTTAATTGGTTTTTTTGTCCTTTTATACGTTATGTACACTTGGTGACGGGACATCATAAGAGAAGCAACATTCGAAGAGCAGCATACAGTATCTGTTCAACGAGGTTTGCGGTTAGGAATGATCTTATTTATCGTTTCGGAAGTAATGTTCTTCTTTGCATTTTTCTGAGCTTTTTTTCATTCAAGTTTATCCCCAACTTACAATTTAGGGGGTGTTTGGCCGCCAGAAGCAATACAAACAATTCAAACTTCAGGAATTCCTTTAACTAATACTTTTTTCCTTTTAAGCTCTGGTGCTACAGTTACTTGAGCGCACCATGCTATTATAGTAAGAGCGAAAAAACAAGCAATTGTTGGGTTGTTATTCACAATATTTTTAGCAACAATTTTTACTTTGTTACAAGGAATGGAATATGTAGAAGCGCCATTTAACATTAATGACAGTGTCTTTGGTTCATGTTTCTACATGGCTACCGGTTTTCACGGTTTTCATGTATTTATTGGTACTTGTTGTTTAATAGTGTCTCTTTTACGAATTGTTTATAACCATTTTACGTCAACACACCATTTTGGTTTTGAGTCTGCAGCTTGGTATTGACATTTTGTAGATGTAGTTTGGTTATTCTTGTTCATTACTGTCTATTGGTGAGGAGGTATTCATTAACATATAAAAATTCTAGTTTTTTATAAATTTTTACATTAGACTGTTTAAATTTTAGATGTTTCGAATAACGTTTAAGGAAAATAGTTCAGCTGGTAGAACAGTGGTTTTCAAAACCAAAGGTCAAGGGTTCAGATCCCTTTTTTCCTGAAACATTAGGTACTAGTACACGTAATCATTGTTTAATATTACATTTATTTATTTGTTACTTATTGTTAATGTCAAGGAAGAGCAATTGGTTCGCTCGCTAGGCTCATGTTCTAGAGGTTGTAAGTTCAAATCTTACCTTTGACAACTATCTTCTGAAAAATAGTTTAATCCTATTTTAAATATATGAATTCAAGCTATGACCTGAAACCTAGTATTTTTGGCAAATTTGCAAATTTAAGACATTCAAACGAATACAGCAATTCAAATTTTATGTCTTCTTTCGTTATTAAAACGTTAAGATGGGGTAAAAATTATTTATTATCGATTCTAGATAGTCATTTAATACATTACCCAAGCCCATTAAATTTAACATACGCTTGGAGTTTTGGGTCGTCGGCAGGGATTTGTTTAGTTATTCAGCTTTTGTCTGGAATTTTTTTAGCTATGCATTATACACCACACATTGATCTTGCTTTTAGTAGTGTTGAGCATATTATGCGAGACGTAAATAATGGTTGGTTGATTCGGTATATTCATGCGAATGGTGCTTCGATGTTTTTCATTGTTGTATATTGTCATATTTTTCGTGGACTATACTATGGTTCTTATATGCAACCAAGACAGTTACTTTGGTGCTCAGGTGTTCTCATCTTTATTTTAATGATGGGTACAGCATTCATGGGTTATGTTCTTCCTTGAGGCCAAATGAGTTTTTGAGGTGCTACAGTTATTACAAGTTTAGTAACAGCAGTTCCAGTTGTGGGGCAATCCATTGTTGATTGACTTTGAGGAGGATTCACAGTAAATAACGCAACTCTAAATAGATTTTTTAGTTTACATTTTTTCTTGCCATTTATAATCGCTGCTTTAACTCTTATTCATTTAGCGCTTTTACATAAAGACGGGTCAAACAATCCATTGGGGGTAGATAGTACTGGTGATAAAATCCCATTTTACCCTTATTACGTAATAAAAGATTTATTTGTCTTTTTTTGTTTTCTAACTTTTTTTGGAGTTTTTGTCTTTTATTTTCCAAATGCATTAGGTCATCCGGATAATTATATACCTGCCGACCCTATGCAAACACCGGCCCATATTGTTCCTGAATGGTATTTCTTACCATTCTATGCGATTTTAAGATCTATTCCTGATAAACTTGGAGGTGTAGCTGCAATGGGTGGGGCTCTTATTGTTCTATTTTTAATTCCATTTACAAATACATCTGAAATCAGAAGTACAACTTTCAGGCCCATCTTTAAAATTTTTTATTGGCTACTTGTTGCTGATTTCTTATTACTGGGCTGAATTGGTCAAAAACCTGTTAAAGATGTTTTCGTTTGGGTAGGTCAAGTTGCAACAGTGTTTTATTTTCTATTTTTTGTTGTTTTAATTCCTGTAATAGGTATTATTGAAGCTAAACTAGTTTCCTATAAGACTAAAAAGATATGTTAGAGATAACAAAACCTACATTAAGCTAAGTCGAATTTTCTAATTCGTTTTTGTTTGAATTGATAAAATATAAATGACATTAAAAAAAAAAATTTGTTGAAAAAAATAAAAAATTTTACTATCAATTTTGGGCCGCAACATCCAGCAGCTCATGGTGTTTTACGGTTGGTATTAGAGCTTAACGGAGAAATAGTAAGTCGAGCAGACCCTCATATAGGTTTATTGCATAGAGGTACAGAAAAATTAATCGAATACAAAAATTATGTCCAAGCATTACCGTATTTTGATCGTTTAGACTATGTTTCTATGATGGCACAAGAGCATAGCTATTGTTTAGCGATCGAAAAACTTTTTAATTGTAAAATTCCAAAACGTGCTCAATATATTAGAGTACTTTTTGCTGAAATTACTCGTATTTTAAACCATTTATTAGCTGTTGGGTGTCATGCAATGGATGTTGGTGCGATGACTCCTTTTCTATGGGCTTTTGAAGAAAGAGAAAAATTAATGGAGTTTTATGAGAGAGTTTCAGGCGCACGAATGCATGCAGCATATTTCAGGCCTGGTGGGTTGCAAGTTGATATTCCAAAAGGTTTGTTAGACGATATCTATATGTTTACTGAGCAATTTACTCTACGGCTAATTGAAATGGAAGATATGTTAACAGAAAATAGAATTTGGAAGCAACGCTTAGTAGATATTGGTGTTGTAACTGCTGACGATGCATGCCAGTGAGGTTTTAGTGGTGTTATGTTACGTGGTTCTGGCGTTCATTGAGATTTACGTAAAAGTCAGCCTTATGAGATTTATGATAAACTTAAATTCGAAATTCCTGTTGGGACTAACGGTGACTGTTATGACCGTTATCTAATTAGAGTCTTTGAAATGAAAGAATCATTAAAAATAATTGAACAATGTTTAAACTCAATGCCACTTGGTTATATTAAAACAAATGATTTCAAAATTTCACCCCCAACTAGAAGTGAAATGAAGCAATCTATGGAAGCGTTAATTCATCATTTCAAAATGTATACCCAAGGCGTCATAATACCTAGTAGTGAAACTTATATTGGAACAGAAGCACCAAAAGGAGAGTTTGGAGTTTATTTAGTATCAGACGGTACGAATAGACCTTATAGGTGTAAAATTAAAGCCCCTGGATTTAACCATCTACAAGCTTTAGATTTCATGTCAAAAGGACACTTAATTGCTGATGTTGTCACAATTATAGGAACTCAAGATATTGTGTTTGGAGAGGTTGACCGGTAAAATTATCAAAATGTATTCTAATCTAAAAACTTTAAAAACTTTACAAATTTTTCCAAATGGTTGCATTTATATTAATTCTTCTCCTTACTTAAAAACGTACAAGAAATATAACTTTTTAAAAAAAAATTTGTTTGTTTAAATTTTTTAAAAAAGAACCAACTTGCTTCAACTAAATCTACCTTTTTTTATACAAAATATCGAAATCAAATTATCAAAAATTCAATAAATGAACTCACAGTTAATTGTAAAAAATATTAAAAATCTAGTCAAAATTATGTCCTATAGAAAAATTCAACTTTATGATCAAGAATTAGTACTAGTTGTAAAATCACAACTATTATATGATATTTTACTATTTTTTAAGTACCACGTATCGTATCAATTTAATATTTTGACTTGCATCACAGGTGTAGATTACCCTAATAATAAGTATAGATTTAAGTTAGTTTATGATTTGTTAAGTATTCGTTATAACATTCGTCTTAGAATTAAAACATTTACTCATGAATTGATTGGGGTTGATTCTTGTGATCAGCTATATTTCACAGCTGGTTGGTATGAGTGTGAAATTTGAGATATGTACGGTGTTTTCTTCAAGAATCATTCGAATTTAAAACGAATTTTGACTGATTACGGTTTTGAAGGTCACCCACTTCGAAAAGATTTCCCATTAAGTGGTTTTGTTGAAATGAAATATAATGAAACAGAAAAAAGAGTAATAAATGAGTCTATAGAGCTATGCCAAGAATATCGCACATTTAAGTTTTTATCTCCTTGATAACTATTTTAAACACATATGAAGAAACAAACCCAAAAAGATAAGCGAATTAGAAAACTCTTTAATAAACGAGAGTTAAACTATGTCATTTTAAAAAGTATAGTTAAAAATGAAAATTTATCTTTAATTACAAAGTGAAATGCAATATTAAAACTATCTAATCTGTCAGGAAGACACAACAAAACCAAATTTGTTAGTAGATGTGTCTTAACTGATTCTAAAGCTAAACTTAGTAGAACTTTTAAAAAATTTTCAAGATTAAGTTTATTACGATTAGCAAGGTCCGGTACAATTTCTGGACTAAAAAAAGCGTCTTGATAAAAAATAAACTAAAAATGATTTCATCTATTTTTCCCTCAAAAAATTTTTTCTGTTTGAATAAACTGTCGGTTTGCAGTGACTCTTTTCATTTAAATACTTCATTGTTTTATAACGAATATAGTGTTATTTTGACTTTTTTATTTATTGCCACTATATTATCCGTTATTATAGTATTATTTTCATATATTTTAGCTGTTCAAAACCCAGAAACTGAGAAGTTGTCTACTTATGAATGTGGGTTCGAACCCTATGAAGACGCACGCCATACTTTCGATGTTAAATTTTATTTAGTTGCTATCTTGTTTATTGTTTTTGATATTGAAACTATGTTTTTAATTCCTTGGACCAATGTATTAGGGCAATTAGACCTTGTTGGGTTTTGATCTATGATTGATTTTATGTTTGAATTGGGCATCGGGTATGTTTATATTTATTGCATTGGCGCATTAGATATACATTAACTTTTTATTTTTTTGTGTTATAAGAAAGGTGACTGAGAGGTTTAAAGTGAAGATCTGCTAAATCTTTGCATAATTTCTATTATGCCGTGGGTTCGAATCCCATCCTTTCTTTGTGTTCGAAAACTTCCACAGTACTTTTATTTTTTATTATTGGAATATAGCCAAGTTGGTAAGGCCTTCGTTTTTGGTACGAATATTCAAAGGTTCAAATCCTTTTATTCCAACAAAAAATTTATTTATAACTATTTTAAACGAAAGTCTTCATCGTCTAGTGGTTAGGACCTCGCCCTTTCACGGCGATAGCACGGGTTCAAATCCCGTTGAAGATATAAAATAAGCAACATAGCTAAAGAAAAACGCACTTTTATGTACTTATATTAAAACTTAAAGTTTGTATTATTTAAACGAGATAGTTTTGAACATTGTATCATTGTAGATGAATATTTACTGTTAATGTCTTTGCCGTCTATATAAAAATCGCTTAATCAAAACCTAAGTTGTGATTTGAAAAGCTTTTTTTGTGCAGGTTTAAATTTAAGATTTTCTAAATGAAATTTTGTAACTTTTTCTACAAATTGAAATGTTAAGTTGTTTAAATTAGAAACAGCGTAGTATTGAAATCCTACGTAACTCTTAAATTGATGAATATTTTTTGAGTTAAATACAATCTTGCTGTTTTTTAAAAAGTTTGTAAGAAATACTATTTTTTTAGAATAAGAAAAGACTTTTCTTATAATTTGTCAATCACTTTTTGCTTGACCTAATGGTGTAATTACTTTAACAACTTTGTTAATATCTCCCTCAGTATTGATATATGTCCCTGAATTCTCAAAAAACACAGTGTTGGGTAAATGGAGATGGTTGGTTACATCAAAGCTTTTTTTAAAATTTGTTAACTGGCTCATTTCTAAACTACTGCCTTGCGTTATCAACAATTTGTTTTTGTGTTTGTAACTCTGAAAGAAGTTCAGTAATTTTAAATTTAATAATTTTTTAACATTGGATGTTGAAAATGAGCTATTTATAAAATAAATTCCTGCAGAATTTCTGAAGTCTTTATTTTTTATTGTTCTTAAATTGTCAAAGTTAGCAAACCCAACATCATTTAAAGTGGAACTTAGAATATTCAAATGACTTCGGCCGTTAGTTTGTGAGTACAAATTTATGTGTTTTATTAGAGATTTTATCATGCTTGATATACCGTACGCGTCTCCTCTTCTGAATATTTCTGCATTAGAAATTAACACAGGGTTCGATGAATTTATAAATTCTTGACAAAATAGATTGTTACCCTCTACTAGAGACTTCAAAATTTGAATATTGCTACTAAGTGTAATATTAGAAAATGTTAAATTAAATAAAGAACCAATAGTAATCGTTTTAAAGTTTCCTTTTAAGCATCGCGATTTAAGTTTTAAATTTAATTTAGGTCCCTCATAACGAGGGTTTACCCCTAATAATACACAGGTATCTGATGCTGCAAGTTTAGCCTCGTCTAAACTTGAGTTTAGCAAAAAATTTTCTTCTAAGTCAATATTTAAATTACTAGATTCGGACTGTCTAAGTTTAAAAAATGAATGTTTATGTGTTAAAATGTGAAGTAAATTTAAAACCTCAAGACTTATATTTTTATTTAAACAAATTGTTATACTGCATGGATGAAAGTAATGTTTTAACAAATGGCTTTGAAAATATAGTGTGCAAAAAAGCTCCTTAAATAACTTCTGTCACGACAAGTTCAAGAACGACTCTTTTTGATTGTTGTCTAAGAAACTGTAAATTATTCTTTCAGGAGAAAACATTCCGTCAAATGAAAATCTAGTTTTATCAGAAATCCAATTTGTTTTGTAAGTTGCTTTTTCATACCCAGGTAAAATTTTTATTACTTGGTTATTTTTTAGAAACAGTTGAATAGGTGTTCCAAACCCGTCTGAAAAATCAATGGAAGTTATATTTTTTAACTCTCAATTTCGGTTTACAAAAGGGTATGGTTTTGAAGTCAACGCGCCGACAGGACATAAATCAATAACGTTACCTGACAATTCAGATTGAAAAACTTTTTCAACATAGGTACCAATTTCGCTATGTAATCCTCTCCCAAACATCCCTATATCTTCAATCCCGGCAATTTCGGCAGCAAAACGGACACATCTTGTACAATGAATACACCGTGTCATTACAGTTTTTACAATAGGGCCAATATTTTTATCTAAAACAACGCGTTTAAAACTATAGAATCTTTTCTTAGCTAACCCAAAAAAAAGAGATTGATCTTGTAGGTCGCACTCCCCACCTTGATCACAAATTGGGCAATCTAGTGGGTGGTTTAGTAATAAAAATTCTAAAACATTCTCACGAGCTTTTTTAACTAAAGAGCTATTAGTGTGTATATCACCATTTGCTAAACAAGATTTTGCATTCATTGCACAAGAAACGATAGGTTTAGGTGAATTCTTTAGTTCTACAAGACACATACGACAATTTCCTGAAATAGATAAATTTTTATGGTAGCAATAATGTGGCACATTAATTCCCAATGTTTCACAATATTCTATAAGAGGGGTGTTTTGTTTTCAAAAATTATTGTTTGAATTATTTTTAAATTCTAAATCATAGTTAAATTTTATATTATTTATATGAAAGTATTTCAAAATTAAAAGAAAAAATTTTATCTAATGGTTGAGGGCTTCCAAACAAAATTCGTAAAGAATTTAGTATCATTAAGCACGTCAGAATCAACTCATATTTTAGAGTTGATTTGTTTTTTTAAGGCTGCGCTATCAGAAGCACCTTTATTCCGTAGGAAAATTGCAATTTAGTGATTACGAACCTTTAACGGACAAATAAGTAGATCTTATATTAGATTCAAAAACAAAATAAAAAAAATAATAAGTTAAGGTATCTTAATAGAGGATAAATACCTTTAGTAGCTAAATTTTTAAAAACTTATACTATTCCAACTTTTATCTATAATCTATAGATACATCTGGTAGGTAAAAGTAATATTTTAGGTATTTACTTATTTAGGTTCGATTCCTGAAGAATAATATGAAATCAAATAATAAATTAAGTCTTATCTAAAATTTAGGAAACGTAGCTTCAAATGGTTAAAGCGTCGACTTGTCACGTCGAAGATTGCTGGTTCAAATCCTGTCGTTTCCGTTTTATTAAAAGTTAACTTTTAATGTTTTTATTTTATCTATCCTAATAGTATGTTTTAACCTATAGTATATAGTTAAAATCGCTAACCCTATTGCAGACTCTGCAGCAGCAATCGTTAATATGAATAAAACAAAAACATAACCGGTAATATCATCTAGATATATAGAAAAAACGACAAAATTTAGGTTTATTGCTAATAACATCAATTCAATTGACATTAACGTTATTAATATATTTTTTCTATTTAAAACGAGCCCTAATACTCCAATTAAAAATAAGGTTATAACAATATTCAAAATGTAGTTTAAATTTAAAATTATCATGTATATAGTATTTAATTATGGGTACATTGGGGTTTGAACCCAAGACCTGTGGATTAAAAGTCCAATGCTCTACCAACTGAGCTACATACCCATATAATTTCTTGTTGCGAAAATATTATAATGCAAAAAGAATTAAAAATGCCATCATTAATGAGAAAAGAGCGATAGCTTCGGTTAATGCAAACCCTAGAATAGCAGTTTTAAATAATTCATCTTTTAAAGAAGGATTTCGTGAAATTCCAATTACTAATGCACCAAATACGGTACCAATTCCTACTCCAGCTCCTGCTAGTCCGATTGTTGCTAAACCAGCTCCTATAAATTTAGCTGCTTGTAATAACATGTAAATATAACAAAAATGTATTTATTTTTTCGGTGGCTTTAAAGCAGCTTTTAAAGATTAAGTTTGAGATTTTAAAGGTCCCATCAAATTTTCAAGCTTTAAAATAGTTTTAAAGGTTTTAAAAGTCTTTGCAACGGTATTATTTTTGAATATACTACAATAAAATTATTGTTCTAACGGGGGTAATTTGGCCCCCCCCAGTTTTAAAAGCTGTAATTGCAATGTTTCTTGATATCCCACATATTTCAAATAAAACCGTACCAGCGCTCACTTTTACACCTCAATGAGATAAGGCACCTTTACCTTTACCCATTCGAACTTCAATAGGTTTTGCTGTAATAGGGATTGAAGGAAATACGCGTATTCATAGTTTTCCTTTCCGATTTAATTTTCTAACAATAGCTTGTCGTGCAGCTTCAATTTGACGAGACGAGATAGTCCCCGCTTTTGCAGCTTTTAACCCAATGCTTCCAAACCTTAATTTATTAGAGCGAAAATCAAACTTCGATAGTTTACCTTTTTGTATTTTTTTATATTTAGTTTTTTTCGGTTGTAGTAACATAAACTTTTTAATTTTTATTTTCGCAAGTTCAAACTTTTATTCCAAACGTACCGTTGATTGTGTAAGCAGTTGATTGAAAATAGTCAATTTTAGAATCAAACGATTGAAGAGAAAATTTCCCAAACTGTAGAATAACACTCCGAGCTCTTGGCGCTCTATTAAACCTACCTTTAATAACAATTTTTATACCTGTAAGACTTGATACTTCGGATGTAATTAGTAGTTTTAGACTTTGTTTTAAAAAGCCTAAGAAATAATTGTCTTTTCGAGATATAGCAATTTGATCGGTTTTTAATTGATTAAGCCTAAACTGGTCACTTATAAACTCAGCTAATAATTTCGCTGATTTTCTTTTTATAACGGTAATAAATAAAATATTTATTGCCTCTTTAAAAAAAGAATTTCTAACAAATTTTCTTAACTGTTTGAAAGTAATTCTAAAATCTTTAATCTGATTTCGTGATAGTTGCTTAGTACTGTTTAAGTTTTGTAATGTTATAGAAATATCAATTTTGTTCTTAGTATATCTTGCTAAGCTTTCTAATAAGACTTCTTGAAACTCTTTTAAACTAATTGCTTGGTTTTTGTCAAGTTTAGAAGCCAGTAAGTTTACTCTGTTTTTTACTTTTTTCTCCTCTTGAAATTTTTTCAAATTCGTTATTTGGTTATTAAATGGCTTTTTTCGCAACAAATTCTTTTTTTTCTTCTTATTGTTTTTATTAATCCTTACATGAGTTTGGAGACGTTTAAAACATGTTAAAGATCTTTTCGAATACTTTGTTAAATGTTTACTTATGACATAAAGTGTTTTTGTCGTAAGATAAAAAGAAATAAATACTTGTAAAGTATTCTCAGAGTAAAATAGTTTACAAGTATGAATCTTTATCTTATATAAACCAAAAAATCGACTTAAATATTTTTGAATTTCTAAGGTTTTATATAAATATAAAGATGACTCTTCATTATTTTTTTCAATATACTTAGATTCCCAATTTTTTTTAGTAACTCCTAACCTAAAAATTCGTGCATCTGTTTTTTGTCCCATTTTTATTTTTGTTTTTTTTTTTTTTTTTTATAAGAAAATTGTTTTCGAGTAAGAACAAATTCTCCTAATTTATGCCCGACCATTTCTTCTACAATTTTTATTGTGATGAATGCTTTACCATTATAAACTTGTATAGTGAGCCCAATGAACTTTGGCAATATTACAGAGCTTTTGTAGGCAGTTTTAATATCATTTTTATAAACCGATATTGAATTTTTAATATTATCTAATAATTTGTTTTTTAACATATGGTCCTTCCATTTGACTCTACTCATTCTTTAACGTTTTAAAAATTTGGATTTTTTTTTATTACTCGTTTTACCATTTTTTGTAGGCTTTCCCCATGGTGTTACAGAAGAGCGACCACCAGAGCTTTTTCCTTCTCCCCCTCCGTGAGGATGGTCAACAGGATTCATTGCCACACCCCTAACGGTTGGCCTTCTATTTAGCCACCTGTTGCGTCCAGCCTTTCCAATTACAGTAAAAAATGAGAATTCATTTGATACGGTTCCAATCGTTGCATGACATGTAGATGAAAGGAATTTATGTTTTCCAGAGCTTAAAACGATTCGGCAGTATTTAGAAGTCTTTTCGATCAGTTGTGAGTTAGTACCAGCAGACCTACTTAATTGAGCTTTTTTGTTTTCTTTCAAAGAAACATTATGAATAAAACTTCCGACAGGAATTTTCATTAATGTTAAAGAGTGTCCGACTTTGACTTCAGCATTAAACCCTGATTTTACAATATCACCAATATTTAAATTCTTAGGAGCAATCATATAAAAATAGTCATAATTTAAAAAATCATAAACAGCCGCAATAAAGGCAGTTCTAAACGGATCATACTCTAAACTAGTGATAATTCCCACAGAGTCCTTATTTCTTATAAAATTAATTTTTCTATACTTTTTTTGGTGGCCACCACCTTTATGACGCACAGTAATTTTCCCAAGATTATTTCTTCCTGCTATATTTTTCTTGCCAACAATCATCTTTTTTATTAAAGGAGTCTTACTCAATTTCTTTTTTGATAAATTAGTTAATCTTTTCTGAATTACTGAAGTAGATTTATTTTTGTTGAATTCATATAAATAAGGGTTATTTCAAAAATTTTAAGAAATTCATGCTTTCATTAAAAATAGCAAACAAATCATTTTTTCATCTAATTTGATTAACCAAAATTATTTTAAACATTTATTCTCTAAAATTAAGATTTAAAATTTATAAAAAAGAAACATTTTCATTTTATTTATCTTGGTTAATTCTGTTTACTTTTACCAAACTATACCATATTAAAACAAAAATAAATTATTTCACTGCGTATATTTTGTTTTCTTTTTTTACCCATCAGAAATTAATTAGTTACGTTATAAACGTTAATTTATCCTTAACAAATACGTTAATCAATGTAAACGATATTAAAGGTAACCCTAAATTTTTCTATTCTGCTGGGATGTTCAATTTACAAAAAACTCAAAAAGTTAGGCAACCTAAAGCTATAATCACTATTTTAAAATCTTTATTAGTAAAAAATAAAAGTTTTAGAACAAAACCCGTCGCTTTACATTTTAACAATTTGTTTTTCAACCATCAATCGTATATTTATAAAAAACTCAAACGAAAAATTTTTATAAAATTAGTAACAAGTTACAACTATCACCCTCATAATGGGTGTAGGCTAAAAAAAAAGAAGCGAATTAAAATTCGTACTCGAACTAAAAAATTATAGAAGGAATGACTGAGTGGTTGAAAGTGGCAGATTGTAAATCTGTTAAGTTTACCTTATCGTAGGTTCGAATCCTACTTCCTTCAACGAAATATAACGCAGTTTGGTAGCGTGCCTGCTTTGGGAGCAGGAAGTCATGTGTTCGATTCACATTATTTACGAAATTAATAAAGGTTTTTTACTTCTAAATTTATAATATGGCATTTTAATTAAGCTTTCATAGATTTATGAAAAATAGAAACATTTTCAATGTACGACAATTCTTTTATGTTCTTAATTTGTTTTCTAGAGTAAATTTTATTATTCAACTTCAAACACAATAAATTAACTAAAGGATTGACATTTTTTAATTTTTTCGGAGTTAATTTCAGGTGATCACTATTTATTAATATAATAGGGCCATGTAACAGAGTAGTTAAATTTTTGAATATTGAGTAATTCAAAGTTTTAGTCATTAGTGTATTAAAAACTCTATAATACTTTAACTTGTTCTTAACTAAAGTTTGTTCGGTTTTTATTCAGCTTTCGCTATCTAAAGAAGCCCCATGGAAGAAAAAAAAATAATTTATTGTTTTGAGATAATATTTGATTTTTAAGCGTTTGTAGGTTTTTAAATTAAAATCCATTTTTTTATTATTTAGGCTTAGTAGGATTCGAACCTACGACAAAACCGTTATGAGCGGTACGTTCTACCTCTAAACTATAAGCCTAGTACAACCGAAAAAATAATTTTTGATTTTATGAGAAATATAAGCATAGGCCAAATTCTTGTTGTTTTTATTATAGGAATTTTAGTATTTAGTGATTTTTCAAAAATATTGAAAAACGCACGTAATTTGGTTAAAAACAACAAGATTTATAAAAACTTAAAGAAAAAATAAATTCAGGAAAAAAAGGATTTGAACCCTTGACTTTTGGTTTTGGAAACCACTGTTCTACCGGCTGAACTATTTTCCTAAACGATACCGAACTCAAAAAATTTATGATCTATAAATACTTATTAGAAATTAAATACCGTATTCTCTTTTCCCTTATCGCTTGAAGTTTTATAGTGATAAATTGTTATTACTATAAAGAGGCTTTGCTATATGTTTTTATCAAACTTAGTTTGAACCCAAATTACACCCATCTATTGTATTTTCTAACAACCGATGTGACAGAAGTGTTTATCGTTTACATTAATTTATCTTACTTTATAGCTAACCAGACAATAATTTTATTTTTGGGTTATCAACTTTTTGTTTTTTTATCTATGGGTTTATATAGATTTGAATATACTTATTTTAAAACTATTCTAGTAGTTATAGCATTGTATTGAATAAGCTTTGTTTTCATGTTGAATATTCTTATTTTTCCCGGCGAGTTGATTTTTTTCTTTTTAGAGTTCCAAGAGTTTTTGTCGATTCAAAATTTAACATTTTATTTTGAAGCTAAATTAAATGAATATGTAACTTTTTACAAATCAGTTTATTATTTATGTAATACTATTTTTCAGATAACAGTTGTATTCTTCATCTTTTTAGATTTATTTAAAGCTAATTTGTTAATTTTAAAACAAGTTCAGAAAAGTTTTCTATTTCGTTTTTTTTGCTTTGCAACATTTATCACCCCCCCTGATGTTGCCTATCAGCTGTTAACTAGCATTTGTATAATAATAATCTATGAGATAACTACGGTATATATCGTATTTAAGGGTGAGCTTTCAAAGACTAAGTAGGCAACCAGTTAAAACTAATTAAAATTCCTACTGACAACAGTAAATACCCTAATGATAAAGGAAGGAAACTTTTCCAACCTATATACATTAATTGATCATATCTATATCTCGGCAAAGTTGCCCGTGTAACTATGAAAAATATTACGCCTAAAACAAGCTTTAAACTAAACCATAAACTTCCAGGAAGGTAGTTAAAAGGAAATAAATTAACCAAAGGCAGCCAACCTCCCAAAAATAATATAGAAACAAAAGCACTCATTAAGAGCATATTGGCATACTCCCCCAGAAAAAATAAAGCGAATGTCATAGCAGAGTATTCAACATTATACCCAGAGACTAGCTCAGCTTCAGCTTCGGGTAAATCGAAAGGGTGTCGGTTTGTTTCAGCAAGCATAGAAACACAAAAAATGAAGAACATAGGTAATAACGGCACAACAAACCAGACATTATTTTGAGCCAATACAATAAAACTTAAATTGAAAGAACCAGCACAAATACATACATTAATTATAATAAACCCTATCGAAACCTCGTAAGAAATCATTTGGGCTGCAGAACGTAACGCACCTAAAAACGGGTATTTTGAGTTACTAGATCAACCAGCCATAATTATACCATAAACACTTAACGAAGACGTTGCAAATAAATATAAAACTCCAATATTTAAATCAGACAATACAATCTGTTTTGATAATGGTAAAACAGCTCAACCAATCAAACTTAGAATAAAAGTTAACATAGGGGCAATTAAAAATATAATAATATTTGAATTGCTGGGAAAAATAGTTTCTTTAACAAATAGTTTTAGACCATCTGCTAATGGTTGTAGCAGACCTAAAAAACCAATAACATTAGGGCCTTTTCTTCTCTGTATGATACCCATAATTTTTCTTTCGGCTATAGTAAAATATGCAACAGAAATAAGTAAAGGAACAACAATAGCAAGAATTTTTAATACAATACAAATTATTAATACAATCATTTTTAGTTTGAACAAAAATAAACATTAATTAGGATAAGGTAGGATTCGAACCCACGGTATTTTACAATACAATAGTTTTCAAAACTAACGCCTTAAACCACTCGACCACTTATCCTGTGAAAGCAAATGAAGGGATTTGAACCCTCATCTTTAATCTTGGCAAAATTACACTCTACCAATTGAGTTACATTTGCAAGGGTAATTTTAGATTTATATAAAAAACTTAATTGATTTAAATATGAAAAAAAGCTCATTTTGGGACTTAGAGGTTGTAACTAGAGTAATATCTAACTTAGGAATGTCTTTAAAGAATTGATACTGGTTTTCCAGTTCTGTAAATATTAATGGAGTTTTTAATTGAATTGAGATCGATTTTATGGATTTTAAGCTTTGTTTAGTGTGGGCAGATTGAGAATATTTAATTTTTGGAAAAATCGAAGTTATTAGCTTCAAGTAAAAAAATACATCGCACGTTTTCTTTAAAACTATTTTACAGCCAACAGGGCTACCTTTTTTAATTTTCAGAAATACATTTAAATATTTAGATTTCGTTAGCTTGCTTTTTCTAGATGATACAAATTCTAGAGCCAAAAGTCCAGAGATAAGGTGTTTAAAACTAGATTTCTGATACCCAAAATTCAGTATAATTTTTTCAAACTTTGGTATTTGTTCTATGTTTTGGTAAAAAAATGTATTAACTAGGTCGTACTTAACTATGTTATAAAAGTATGCGTCAAGAAAAAACATTTTAAACTTTTTTATATAAATCCTGAAGAAAGAGTTATAAACTTGAGATTTTTTTTTTTTTTCAGAAACTTGGGTATCGGGCCTATAATACGAGATGCGATTGGTTTTCCTTGTTTATTTATTAAACTGACAACATTCGATTGAAAAAAAAAAGTTGTTCCGTCCTTTTTTACTGTTTTAGCCTTAGTTCTAAGAATAATTGCTTTATGGACTTCACCTTTTTGCACTTTTGATGTTGACCGAGCTTTGTTACGAAGTTTTTGTATAGATACTATTATAATATCACCAAGAACAGCAAACCGCCTATTAAAACCATTAAGAACTTTAATACACTTTACAGTTTTAGCACCTGAGTTATCCGCTACTTTTAAAATTGTTTGTTGTTGAATCATTTTTTTGCGTTTATAGCTCAATTGGATAGAGCGTTGGATTTCGGTCCCAAAGATTATAGGTTCAAGTCCTATTAAACGTATTTTATTGTATTAATATTATTTTAGAATCATCTGTAATAAAAATACTTTTTTTAACAAAAGCATATTCATACAAACTTTTTTCTTGCTAATGTTAGTACCTGTATTTTTAGTTGCAAGTAATAACTCGTTGATAAGTTTCTTGTGCATCTTCTTTTCGTCTTTGTTGTTTGTTTTTGTTAGAAAAAATTTCAGAGTGGATGAAACTCGGTTCGCATTGTTCACTATGTAAGGAAATTCCTTCAATTGAGAGCGTTTGTTTTTCTGTTTTAACTGTTTTACTTTAAGTAACGGCGTAACATTAATAAGGGCTCTGTTGATAAATTCTTTATGGTTTTTATTAAATAATTTATAGAAAAATTTGACACTTTTTAATCAAATTTTTTCAGATGTTGTACGTTTACCCTTTAATAACAATTGATTAATTATTTTTTTATTCATAGACTATTAACTGTTTGATTTTTTAGTACCATATTTTGAACGTGAGGTTTTTCTCCCTTTTAAGCCACTAAAATCTAACTTTCCGCGAACTAAGTGGTATTTAATTCCAGGCAAGTCTTTTACTCTACCGCCTCTAATCATAACTGTTGAGTACTCTTGTAGATTATGACCTTCGCCGGGTATGTAAGCCATGATTTTGTTGTTAGTTAACCTTAACTTAACTAACTTTCTTAGTGCTGAATTAGGTTTTTTTGGAGTTCTTAAGAAAACTTTAGTACACACTCCTTTCTTTTGCGGGCAATTATTCAACGCGGGCACTTTATTTCGTAGTTTTTTTTTTTTTCCTTTTATTACGACATAATTGATTGATTGTAGGCATTTATTTTAATACTTATACCAAAAAAGGGACTTGAACCCTTACTCTTTTATAAAAAGAACTAGAACCTAAACCTAGTATGTCTACCAATTTCATCATTTTGGCATAAAAATACTCGTTATCGGACTTGAACCGATACTTTTTATATAAAAATCAGATTTTAAGTCTGACGTGTCTACCAATTTCACCAAACGAGCTTTTTGACTAATTCCACAATTTGATTTTTTAACACTAGGTGCACAAGTATTCGGACTTTTAATAACTTTATCTCTTTTTTACTATTTCAGTATCAACACAGTTATACCTAATTTTGTAGAAGTAGAAAAAAGTTTAGAACAAAAACTAATAAAAAATACAACTTCTATTTCAGCTATGAATCTAGATCTAACAAACAACAAAAAACTAATTAATAATAGCTATAAATTATTCATGCAATAATTTGAAAAGGGAATATAACTCAATTGGTAGAGTGTATGCTTTGCAAGCATAAAGTTATCGGTTCAACTCCGATTATTTCCAAATTTATTTTGAATCGTGTTTCTCTCTTTAGGCTGGATTTGAACCAACAACCTAGTGGTTAACAGCCACTCGCTCTACCATTGAGCTACTAAAGACTTCTACAAATGTTTTATTTTTCATAAAACCTAATAAATGAATTAAAATCAAGTCAAAAGGGGTAATATGATAAACAATTAGTATAGCTAATATCTTCTATCACTAATATTTGTAATATTTTATAATTAATATAGAAATGTTTTGGTGGTGTTGGCCAAATTTTTGAATTTAAAATATTCGATGTGATAAAATCAAAAACGCTAGCGTCAAATGAGATTACATCTCCTTTCTTTAAGTTATAAGAATTAGATTGAACAATTTTATTATTAACATAAACTTTTTGGTGAGAGATTAATTGCCTTGCGTTTCTAAAACTATAAGAAAAATATGTACGATATATTGCAGTATCTAATCTAGTTTCTAGCTCTTTGATAAATAAAATAGTTTCATGTATACTGGTAGATTTAGAACTTTTTAAAGTCGACTTCACCAATTTTTTTAAATAAGATTTTCTCAGTTTTCCGTAGAAAAAACTTAGTCTTTGTTTATTTTGCAAATTATATTTGAATTTTCTACTGAAAAAATTTTTAAAGTTGAATAAAACATGTGAAATAGGATCATAAAATCTTTTCCGGTTGAACTTTAAAGTTAAATGTTGAAATTTTTGTCATTTCTTTTTTCTAAATCGTAAAAATTTATCACTATTTTGAATGTTTTTTCTTAAAGTTAAAAATTTTTTGTATAATGGCTTATTGCGTCGTTTATTTGTAAAATGCATAAATATTTTTAAGAATATAACTTGACTTAAAAACTTTTTAATGTTGAGGAAAAATTAATTAAACTTAGCGACAATATTTTTAATTTTACCTTTTTCAATGGTAGTTTTTTCAGTAAAGAATAAAAAAAGAAAAAATAACTTATTTTCATGTTCTTCTCAGCGAAATTGAAGTGCCCTAAAGTCTTATACGTAATTTTAGAGAAATTTGAAGGAATACAATTAAAAGATAAAATAGGAATTCCAGCTTTATAAAATTCAGTAATTGCGCTAGTCTCGATTTTTTGGTTAAAAATAACGACTAAATGAGGTTTTGTTTTAACTGTTAGCAACAATTTAAGGCTTTTCGAAAAATTTTGTGATTGAATTACTTTCAAGTAAGTTAATATCGAAAAACGGTTTCTGAAAATCCCGCTAATTCACGACTTTTCTGATATGAAAGTATGATTTGTGAAGTGTATAAGTTTCATTTGTTTCATTTTAGAAATAACTGGGAAACCTATAAATAGAATTTTGAATTGACATACATGGTATTCAAAAATAATTTTCAGAACTTGTTTTAAATGAGCTTCTATATATTCTAAAGTATCATTTGAAAAGTTGAAAATGTCAAAAGAAGGCTGATCCGAGTATATTTGTAACTTTAATAGGTTATATTTAAATAATTTATAATTTTGACTTTTAACTAGGTTTGATTTCATTTTTAAACTTTTTTACCCTCTTTTAAGGTGATTTTTTCCGTTGCATACAAAATACCTTTTCCTTTATACGGTTCAGGAACTTTACATGACCTAATTAATGCAGCAATTTGAGTAACGAATTGATAAGAATTTCCTATAATGAAAAGTTTATTAGCCTTTAAACAAAAAATTTTCAAGTTTTTTGGGATTTTAAAGTAAATAGAATGGCTGTATCCTAATTTTAAATGTAGTAAATTGAAATCTAGCACTTTTAAGATAGACACTCGAAACCCTACTCCAATAAGATTGAGTTTTTTGCAAAAGAAACTTGAAATTTCTAAGAGCATTTGCTTTATTAAAACGACTTGAGTGGTTTGTAGAGCTTTTAGGCTTCTTTTCTTGTTATTTGACATATTAAAAAAGGGCTCTCTAGTTATTTTGATTAATTTTTTATCTTTTTCAATGACCAACTTGGTTTTTAACTTTAATGCTTTCTGAGTGACAGAGTTTGTAAAAATAACAATATGATTTGTAGTACAATAATAAAGTGAAATATCTTTTGGAATTTTAATTATATGTCGTTTTGTAATATTGTGCATTTTTATTTGATTATAAATAAAGGTTTTCCTCCTGTATGCGTTTGTTTACATTCATGAATTGTCATTAAACCCTTGTGTGTTGTTAATATAATGAGACTCTTTTTTGTATCAAGCTTTCACAAATGTGATGCCGAGTAATAAATTTGATGACTAGGCTTAGATATGAGTTTCAGTGAACCCATTGCCGGTTTTCCATTTTTATATTTTAAAAAAATTTTTAGTAAGTTTGGGTCTGAATCGTAGATTTTATAACCTAAAATAAAGCCTTCATCCCAAAGAATATTTAGAAAAGCAACAATTAGTTTTGTTTTTGGTTGAAAAATAAAGTTTCTTCGAGAAGTTTGGCTATTTCTTAAATCGGTAGCTATATTCCATATAGTGTTTTTCATAAAAAATTTTTGATATGTTTAGAGACAGGATCGAACTGCCGTCACAAGGATTTTCAGTCCTTTGCTCTACCTACTGAGCTATCTAAACATTTGCCCATAATTATGGGGTTTTTAAATCGTAAGAGTTGAATTTTTTTAACAAAATCTCGCCGTGAACATCCAACAACTTTAAAAATACATATCCAGTTTTATTTGAAAAAGAAGATTGTTTAAGCGCTTCTAATTTATCAAATTTCAATAGGTTTAGTTCACTTTTTGAAAAAAATTTTAGCATAAATTTATCGTAATCTGTCTTATCAAGCAATGCAGGTTTAAAAAATTTAGTATTCAATAAAAACTTTGTCTTAATTTTAATATCAGAAAATAGCTTTATTTTTACTATTTTTCAAATAGTTAAAAATTTAGCCATTTGCGATACATGAATTTTTAGTTGTTTATTATAGATACAATATCCAAATTGTTCTTGAGACTTTTTGTTAACATGAGGCGATTGTAATACAGAAAAGAAAAAAACTTTTTTATTTTTTTGAGATTGTACAGGGAAGAATTTTAAGTTAAAAGTTTTATTTGTTTTAAGTTTGTAAAAAAATTTTAAAAAGTTTGTTAAAGAATTTGGATTCTTTGAATAAATAGATAAAGTAATAAACATAAACTTTGTAGTTTTTGAATCTAGTACAAAAGTTAACTATAGACATTGAATAATATAAAAATCTAACATACTTAACGAATTTTAAATGCTGTTTTAGCATTAGTATGAGTACGTTGACCTCTAATCGGCAAACCACGCAATCGACGGATACCTTTATAAGCTTTAATTTGAACTAAGTTTTTTGCTAACATAATTTTTGATTTTTTCAAACTACTATTTATTGGCAGATTTGAGTTTTCTATAAATTTAACTAATTTTACAATTTGATCTGGTTTCAAGGTGGACAATTTACAATTATTAGATAAGCCTAACTTTTTACAAATTGAAAATGATTGAAAATGCCCAATTCCAAAAATTCTAGTCAAAGAAAAAAAAATTGGTTTATTTTCTAGTAGTTCTGTTTCTAAAATATATATCATTTATAATTTACAAATATGTGTAATTTCAACTAACATATTAACACTCATATGCATTGAATTTAAAAAGACTTCTGGGTATAAACCAATAACTAACGTACCGACAACCAATGGTAAAAAAGTAAACGCTTCTCGCTTATTGATATCAATGTAGTCTTTTAAATATTGAATTTTTAAATTACCATAAGAAATTCTATTAAACAATCATAAGGAGTAACAACCCCCAATAATCATACCAGTAGCACTAATGAAAGTAGCGCTAGTGTTGGTTTTAAAAGAACCGGCCAATATTAAAAACTCGCCTACAAAACTACCTGTGCCAGGTAACCCAATATTTGACATTGTAAAAAATAAAAAAATAAATGTATACAAAGGCATTGTGTGAACTAATCCTCCATAATATTTAACCATTCTGGTGTGATGTCTTTCATAAACTATTCCAATAATCAAAAACAAAGCACTTGCTACGAAACCATGGCTTAAACTTTGTAAGATAGCCCCTTCCAACCCAACAGCATTAAAACTAAAAAGCCCTACCATTACTAAATTCATGTGCGCTACAGAAGTATAAGCAATAATTCGTTTGAAATCAGTTTGACGGATTGCAGTAAAAGACGTATAAACAATACCAACAATAGATAGTAGATAAACAATTGGAGCAAAAAAAGGGGATGCTTCTGGGAATAGCGGAAAAGAAAAACGAAGGAAACCGTAAGTCCCTAATTTCAATAAAACACCGGCCAAAATAACAGAACCTGCCGTTGGGGCTTCTACATGGGCTTCTGGCAGCCACAAATGCACAGGAACCATTGGAACTTTAGTTGCAAAAGAACCAAAAAAAGATAATCATAGAAATTTTTGTTCTGTTGTAGAAAAAACAAAAGTTAATAATACTTCGTAATCAGTTGTTCCTACTTGGTAGTAAATGTATAAAATCGATAATAACATTAATACTGAGCCCAATAATGTGTATAGGAAAAAAAAATAAGCAGCTCTAATTTTTCTTTCTCGAGAACCTCAAACACCAACGATTAAATACATTGGAATTAGCACACTTTCAAAAAAAATATAAAATAATAATAAGTCTAAAATAGAGAAAACTCCAATTAGAAAAAATTCCATTACTAAAAAAGCAATTAAAAATTCTTTTATGTTTGATTTAACGCTAGTTCAACTTATCAATATACATAGAAAAATTAATAAAGTAGTCAAAAGTATAAAAAATAGTGAAATTCCATCAACGCCTAAACTAAAGTTGAAGTTTAAAAAAGGAATTCATAACAATTTACTTACAAATTGAAAAGAACCAATAGATTTATTAAAAAAGACCCATAAAAATAAAGAAACTACATATAATAGACAAGATACATTTAAAGCTATCGATTTCAATAAAGAATGGTTTGAAGAAGGTATAAATAACAGTAAGAATGTTCCAATTAAAGGTAATACCAAGACAAAAATCAATAAGTTTGTCACATTTAATAAAAAAAAGTCTAACATTTACATTTTATAGGACTTGAACCTATGTCCATCAGCTTAGAAGGCTGTTGCTCTATCCAACTGAGCTAAAAATGCTGAGAATAAAAGCTAAAATCGGACTTGAACCGATATTAAAAGATTTGCAATCTAATACATTAACCAAATTATGTTATTCAGCCTAAAAATAAAGTTTAGGTATAATTTTGAAAAATATACCTAAAACAACAAATTGAAATTATCAGTTATAAAAATCTATACTACCGTCATAGTTAATAATAAAGTTATTTTGTATGAAAATAAATAAATCAAAGTTGGATTTACAAATAGAAAAAGTAAAAAATAGAACAGACAAACCACTAAAATTGAAATATTAGATTGTATCGGGTAATACAGTTTGCCAGCTACAGAATTTTCAAAATACATAATTTTTACTATTCGAATATAATAGAAAGTAGAAATTACACTACATAATATACTAAGAATTGCGACAAAATACATAGATGCCTCAATAGAAACTAAAAAGATCCCAATTTTAACTAAAAAACCAACCATTGGTGGTAAACCAGCTATAGATAGTAAAACAGTGCTGAAAAATAAAGCTAAAATATTATTAGATTTACTTAGTAGATTTAAATCTGTTAAGTCTTTATTTTGTTTCTTACTATATTTGTATTTCAGTTGTAACAGTAAAAATATAGACCAAATACATAAGCCAGCAATCATGTAGAGAAAAAGATAACAAAGCATTGACTGCATACCCTCAAATGTTCCAGTACTAAAAGCAATTAGCGTGTATCCCATGTGACTAATCGAACTATAAGCTAAAAGACTTTTAGTTTTTTGTTCCAAGCCCCCAAAAGAGCCTACTATTACAGTTAGCATTGCTACAACAACAATATAATAACGTCATTTGATCGAATATTCAAAAAAAACTTGAATAAAAATTCTAATAATCAAAATGAAGATAGCTAACTTAGGCACCACAGCAAAAAAGAACGTAGAGCTAGAAGGCGATCCTTCATAAATATCGAGCGATCATAAATGAAACGGGGCAACTGCTAACTTAAACAAAAGGCTTACAAAGATAAATACCAAGGCAAATTGGATCAACCCTCCGTCAATAAAAACGTGTTTAACAAAACTATAATTATCTACTCCATAAATACTTTCATATTCTAAGTATGTTAGAAAGAACAAATTTTTTAAATCTTCAAAATTTGTAGTACCACTAACTCCATATAGAATAGAAGAACCAAATAAGAATAAACTAGAGGAAAAAGCTCCTAAAATAAAATATTTTAGACCAGCATCCACAGAAAAAGCTGAATCTTTTTTCATAGCTGCCATTATATAGAAAGATAAACTTTGTAATTCAATTGACAAATACGCGGTAATTAAATCGTTTGAAGAGCATATGAAAAAAATGCCTAATAAAGCAAAAAGTATTAATACGCTATACTCAAAATAATTAATTTTTTGTACAGCTAAATAACGTTGAACCATCAAAAAACAGAAAATTGAGATTAGAGCTATCCAAGCTTTAGAGGAAAAACTTAAATAGTCAAGAATAATAGTATTGTTAAAAATTTGAAAATTGTTGTATTCAATACTATTGTTTAACAATAAAAAACAAAACATAGCAATAATTAAAATGCTTAAATATAAAATAGAATTTTGAATTAATAAATACTTATTGTTAACTGATATAAAAGTTCCGTGGATAATCAAATAAATTATAGAAATACCTAAAAAAATTTCAGGTAGTAGCTGTATTTCTTTAAATATTAACATTTATAAATTAATTATTGTAAAAGCGAGAAAATCATAAGAATTCTTGGCTATACTTGAAAAACCAACCCACACTATTATTACAAGTTATTAACAGCTTAAACAAAACCTCATGCATGTAATACTTTTTTCAAAGCCTTGAAAACAAGCTAAAAAGTGTGATGTTCGTGAAGGTGCTTCATTAAAAAGTAAATATTTAATTTTATCCAACAGTTTTACTGAGTTTAGTTTTAAAAATACGCATTTTATTTTCTATCTATCGAAAATACTTTTAAAAAGAAAGAAAACACAGTTTTTTCATTAAATAAAGTTTTCTAATAAAATATCAGATTGTGGAATTTTATAAAGTCTACAAAGGAAAATAAAGATTTAATCATAAATTTACATAGCAAATAGCAAAAATTTAACTTGAAAAATAAAAACTGCAAGAAGTAATGTCAAAAATAAAAGGTAACGATTTATCGGCAACAAATTATAAATAATCAAATAATACTCATTTGCTGGTTAAACAAAACAAAAGGCTAAAACCCATGAGTAGCGGTAATTCAAACAAAAACCTGGGCAAAATATTACAACATTGTGACATGCAGGCTATATTATTTAAATTTTTTTTGCAATACAAGAAAAAAAGTTTAAGTTTAATTTTAGTGAAAAAAACATAGAATTTCTTTGCATTATTAAAAAAATTTTAATGAACCAGAAGAGACCTGAAAAGAAGAAATCAAACGATTGAAAGGTTTCTTCAAACAACCATACGAATTTATGTAGGCTTGAATTACAAAAACCGTTTGGGGAAACCTCTTCAAACCCGTTAAAACTTTCACAAAGATTCCTGTTGTTCAACGAGTTAGGGGAAGACAAAGTAGTTATCTCTTCCGATGCCTTTCAATCTGGCTCCAGCGGCTCTGCATCCTCAGGACACGGATTGCCCTCGTGAAACTCTGGATGCAATTCTAATTCTTTGAAGAAGGGATCTTCTTCTCCCCATTCCCTGCCTTTAGGTAGTCAATGGTCTCAAAAACTTAAATTCTCGGGTTCTCAATGTGTAAGGTCCCTCTCTTCTAAAGAACCTATTTCATAAACTTCTTTAGTTACAAAATCTTTTTTCGCGCAAATTCTTGTGTGAAAAAGCAATACCTATTCGTCCAGAGTGAGGCTCAATAAAACGTGTATGGCTTGCCGGCTGGCTCGCCCAGTCAAGTAACTGTATTTTCGGGCCTAAATCTCTTTCGAGTTGTTTAAAAATACAGAATAGTGGGCCTAGGCGCTTATGAAGCATGTTTAACGCCTCAGGGTCGTGCTCATTGCCCGTCATTAGTTGGAAAAATTGATAGAGATGGTCCCTATTGGACAAATCTAAGATGTACAATTTACCGTCTATCCAAATTCCATTGGTTTTTAGAGAGACTCACCCTTCCACTAGTTGTTGGTTTTTTTCAAAATATATGCCACAGATCACGAAAGTCAGTTTTTTGCCTTTCACTACATCAAAACCGGTTTTGATAGAACACGAGCATCAGTTCTAAAAACAAAAAACAGGGGATTTGTAATGAAAGTTCTGTCGATAGAAAGATAAATACCTGACTAACTTTTTAATTTGATTGTTAGTCATTATCTTTACAATAGTTATACCTCCCAGAGCAAAGAGAGTAAAAAGGTCCCGAAAAAAATAATCAAAAGAAAAATAAATTAAAAATATTGCCATTTATACGTTATCAATTCAAACAAAAACGAATTAGAGAATTCGACTTAGCTTAATGTAGATTCTGTTATCTCTAACATATCTTTTAGTCTTATAAAAAACTAGTTTAGCTTTAACAATACCTATTACAGGAATTTAACCTAAAAAATAGAAGGTAGCGGTTTATCAGCAACAAATTGTGAATAATTAAACAAAACAAAAGGCTAAAACCCATGAGTAGCGGTAATTCAAACAAAAACCTGGGCAAAATATTACAACATCACAGTATTTAAGCTACCTTAGTTAAATCTTTCTTTCCAATAAAAAAAAATGTATAGGCTTTATTTTGATCAAAAGGAAGGTAAAATTTTTTGTATTAACAAAAAAAGCCTAAGTACCAAAAGTGAAGTTATTTAGATATGTAAAACAGAACTATAAGTACGGGAAAGCTGCTTGAAAGTGACTTGAGTTTTGGTAGGTTTAGTGGATCTTATCAAAACTAACGTTACGGGTCCAACAGTCGCTAATAACAAAATATTACCCGAAAGTAAAAACTGGATAATATAATCAGTGTATAATAAATGACCGATAGACATAACTTCCGTAAAATAATCTAATTTGTTAAACCAATCAAAATAACAATTTCAAAGAAAGCTGACATTATAAGGGTTAGCTGACTCGAAAGTGGTAGGAATTATCAATACAATTTCAATCAAGAAAACAATGCCAATAAAACTACCAAATGGGAAATACTTTAAAGAGTCTTTCGCTAAATAAACTGTTTTTACATCTAGCATCATGACTACAAACAAGAACAAAACAGCTATAGCCCCAACATAAATTATGATAAAAATTAATGAGATATATTCACACTCTAACAAAAATAAAATGCTGGATGAAGAAACAAAACTTAATACCAAAAACAAAACAGAATATATTGAATTTTGACTAAGAATAGTCATTAAAGCACTAACTATCAAAAATAAAAGAGAAAAAATAAAAAATAAATTAACTATCATAGAATTCGAAAAATTTAATAATGAAAGAGGGATTTGAACCCCCGACATTTGGATTATGATTCCAACGTTCTAACCAACTGAACTATTTCATTTGTTCCAGCTACACGTTCCCGTACAGCTACCTTGTTACGACTTCATCCAAATTGTCAATTTTCAATGAATTAACTTTTTTACTTTTAAAAAAAACAAAAAGAATTAAATTTTCAAGTAAAACTAACTTTCTGCATGTGACGGGCGGTGTGTACAAAGCAAGGTACGTATTCACCGCAACGTTCTGATTTGCGATTACTTGTGATTCCATCTTCATGTAAACGAGTTGCAGTTTACAATTCGAACTAAGAAAATTTTTAAAGATTAACTAAAGTTTTTTGTTACTTTTTGTCATTTTCATTGTAGCACGTGTGTAGCCCAACCCATAAGGGCCACAGTGACTTGACTTAATTCTCACCTTCCTTTAAAGTTTTACTCAACAAACAGTCTTTTTAAAACAAAATTTTCAATATAAATCAAAAATTAAAAGTAAATTTTAAAAACAAGAGTTACGCTCGTTTAAAGGAATGAACCAAACATCTCACGACACGAACTGACGACAGTCGTGCAACACCTGTAATGAAAAATTATTAATTTTTTAATTAACATTAATAATAAAAGAAATTTATTAGTTTAAATTATTTTTCAATATGTCAAGGGTTGGTAAGGTTTTGCGCGGATTATCGCATTAAACCACATGCTCCACCACTCGTTGTAGGCTCCCGTCAATTCCTTTGAGTTCCAATTTTGCAATCGTACTCCTCAGGCGGAATGCTTATGGCGTTAGCTTAAAAAATCCAAAATTTATTTTCTAAATTACAGCACTCAGAATTTACAGTGTAGACTACCAGGGTATCTAATCCTGTTTGCTCCCTACACTTTCGTCCCTCAATGTCAGTTTGTACTAAAGAGTCGCCTTCGCTAATGATATTCCTTCATGTATTCTTGGAATTTACTCCTTAACATGAAATTCTACTCTTCCGTATAAAACTCAAGTAAAACAGTATTGTATATTTTTTTAAAGTTAAGCTTTAAATTTTAACATATAACTTATATTACAATCTACGGACTCTTTACGCCCAGTAATTTCGGATAACGCTTGCCCCTCCCGTATTACCGCGGCTGCTGGCACGAGATTAGCCGGGACTAAAACTTCTTTAAATAACGTCATTATCATTTTTAACGAAAGAATTTTACAACCAAAAATTAGTCGTCAATCATTCACATAATATTGCTGGATCAAACTTTCGTTCATTGTCCAATATTCCTCACTGCTGGCCAAAAAATTAGCCTGGACCTTGTCTCAGTTCCAGTGTGGTTGTACGTCCTCTAAGACCAACTAAAGATCAAAGGCTTGGTAAACTTTTATTTCTACCAACAACCTAATCTTCCACAAACTCATCTTTTAACAATTGCTTATTTTACAATTTTTATCTTTTTAGTAGTTTAAAACTAAAAAACTATTCAATATTACTACAAACTAAGAAAATAGTTTTACCCTAAAAAAAATCAAAGTTTTTAATAGGTATAGTTTATCTTAAATTAAAAGGTAGACAAAAAATATTTGCGTATTCCTCACCCGTTCGCTGCGATATTTTAATATAGTACCGCACAACTCGCATGTGTAAAGCATATTATTAGCGTTCACCCTGAGCCAGGATCAAACTCATTTCTAATAACTTAAAATTATTTATAAAATTTTAGGTTTATTTAACTTGAAATCTTGTCTGTTTTTTGATGTTTATAACCTAGTATGGTCTATAAAATAGCCAAAGATGGTTATAACATTGTAAGTTATAAATGTTTTTAAAATTTAAAAAATATATAAAATCTTAAACAATTTGAATTTTAGTACTTATTAGCTAAAAGTTTTACAACTCTTACACATTAAGCCTATTACGTAATAATCTTCTACGACTTTTAAAAATTTTTTTAAGGTTAGTTTCTTGTTTAAATGCTTTCAACAATTATCTATTATGAATATAGCTACTCGACTATGCTATTAAAATAACAATCGATTGACCAGAGATTCACTTTTCCCGGTCCTCTCGTACTAGGGTCTACTCCTTTTAATTTTTTAACACTTACGGTAGATAGGGACCAAACTGTTTTACAACGTTCTAAACTCAGATCATGTACCGCCTTTCTTGGCGAACAGCCAAACCCTTGGAACCTTTTACAGCTCCAGGATGCGATAATCCAACATCGAGGTGCCAAACCACTCCATCGATAGGGTCTCTAAAGAATGATTAGCCTGTTATCCCTGGCGTACCTTTTATCCGTTGAGCGATGACCTTTTTCCACTCAGAGTCACCGGATCACTATAACCGACTTTCGTCCCTGTTCGATTTGTCAATCTTTCAGTCAAGCAAGCACTATACTATTATGCTCTTCAATTGAGTTTTATCAATTTGAGCTTACCTTCGTACGCCTCCGTTACTCTTTAGGAGGCGACCGCCCCAGTCAAACTACCCATTATAAACTGTTTTAAACTCATGAGTAACAAAAGTTTTTAAGAGTGGTATTTCATTGATGTTTAAATGAATAACTTATGTTACGATTTAATAAAAACTTACCACATATTCTACAACAAAAAAATTTTATTACAATTTATAATTATAGTAAAGGTGCACAGGGTCTTTCCGTCTAGCCGCAAGTAGTCTGCATCTTCACAGACATTTCAATTTCACTGAAATTGCACTGGAGACAGTAGGACAGTCGTTACGCCATTCATGCAGGACACCAATTAAATGCCAAGGAATTTCGCTACCTTTGGACCGTCAGAGTTACAGCCGCCGTTTACTGGGGGTTAAAGTCAAAGCCAGAACTTTTCTCTTAATCTTGCAGCACCGGGCAGGCGTCAGTCTCTATACTTCTTTTTTCAAATTAGCAGAGACCTGTGTTTTTATTAAACAGTCGCTGTCCTCGATTTTGTGACAGCTTTCAAAAGTTTTAACTTAAGAAAGCTACTCCTTATTCCGAAGTTACGGAGTCATTTTGCCGAGTTCCTTCAATACAATTAATTCAAGCACCTTAATTTGCTAAATTTGTTCACCTGTGTCGGTTTAGAGTACGGTATTATTTTAAGCTATTTCTTGAAAATACTAAAAAACTTTTAATTAAAATCACAAATAAAAATTAAATTCGTATTTTGTCACGTTAAAATATAATAAAAAAATTACCCATCAACTACAACTTTCGTTTTTATCTTAGGGACCGATTAACATTAAGGAGGATTAGCCTTCCCTTAAAAACCTTGAACTTAAGGTGACAATGTTTATTATTCACAATGTTTTTCGCTACTCATATCAATATTTTCATTTTTGATTTTTCCAGTTTATATAACTATAAACTTTCTTAAATATACAAAACGTTCTGCTACCATTTAAAATCAATTTTTTAATATTATATTATTAATTGTATTGTTTTAAATTTATTGTTTCGGCAAATAATTTTAGTCCCTATACATTTTTGATGCAAAAAAACTAAACCAGTGAGCTGTTACGCTTTCTTAAAAGGGTGGCTGCTTCCAAGCCTACCTATAGATTGTTAAAATTTTTTTACTTTCTTTTTCACTTAATTATTTTTAAGGGCCTTAACAAATAATGCGGGCTGTTTCCCTTTTGACTATGAATCTTAGCACTCACAGTCTGTCTGTTTAAAATCTTTTTAATTCTATATTTGGAGTTTCATTAAATGCAGTAAAACTTTACGTCCCCTTTATTTATCGAGTGCTCTACCTTAGATAAAGAATTTTAAACGCTCTACTTAAATAGATTTCGCAGAAAACCAGCTATCTCTAAGTTTGATTGGCCTTTCACCCCTAATCACAAATCATCTCAGTATTTTTCTACATACACGAGTTCGGCCCTTCAATAAGCGTTACCGCTTTAAATTCAGCCTGTTCATGATTAGATCACTTAGTTTCGGGTCTTATATCAAAGACTAATAATATTTTTAAAAGAGCGCAATTTAAAACTCAATTTTTTTTAGCCTACACTTTTAAACGTTTAAGCTTGCCATTGATATAAACTCATTGATTCATTATGCAAAAGGAACGCTGTCACTTTTTTAAAGCTACAACTGATTATAAACATTAAATTTCAAGTTCTTTTCAAATTCGAAAATTCTATTTCACCTTTCCCTTACGGTACTATTCGCTATCAATCGTTAAAATTTTTTAGACTTTGAGGGTGGGACCCCATTGTTGAAATAATACATGACTTGTATCATTTTACTTTGCATTTTAAAATTTTGGTGTATGTTTTACAGGGCTACATATATTCAATTTTATGCTACCTTCTTTGGCTATTAAGTCTTAAACACACTACCTGTAGCTTTTAAAAATAGTCTATACCGCTTTTGCTCGCCACTACTAACGGATTCTCGGTTGATTTTTTTTCTAGTTACTTAGATGGTTCAGTTCACTAGTTTCTAAAAATTTTAATTGAGAGACAATTAAAATCTGTTTAAATTTTTCAAAACTCGTTTCCGATTTAGAAAAGTTGTAAGTTAAAATAGCTTGACTCGTTACAACATTTCGTTTAACAAACGTTCTTTAATTTTTAACGTTGAGGTATCCATTTAATGTATTAAAAAGATTAAATCTAAAGGCGAATAATGGGATTTGAACCCATGACATTTAGAATCACAACCTAATACTCTAACCTAACTGAGTTATATTCGCCAAAATTTAAATGAAAGCCATTAATGAAGATTAATTACATCATTGAGATAGATACAGGTTAAAATAGTAAACACGTAAGCTTGAATTAGAGCCACACCTAACTCTAAACCCATCAATACGACCAGGATTAGTAAAGGTACAATATGAAAAACTGCTAAAAAATCTTCTAACAACAACATACTTCAAGAAAAACCTACAATTACTTTTAGCAGTGTGTGTCCTGCCATTAAATTTGCAAATAACCGAACACCTAAACTGATAGGTTTGAAAATATATGATAGAAGTTCTATAGGGACTAGTAACAATGCTAAACCAAAAGAGGTATTAGCAGGTAAAAACAAAGATAACATGTGGAATTTATGCTTTTGAATACAGATTATATTTAAACCTATAAAAATAGAAAGAGATAAAGTAAAAGTAACAATAAGGTGGCTTGTTGTTGTAAAACTGTAAGGGATTAAACCGATTAGATTACTAAACAAAACAAAAGTAAAAATAACAGAAATGAAAGGAAAATATTTTTCTCCTTCTGCGTTAATATTATCGAATAATAGTTGTGCTGAAGTTTCATATAATGCCTCAACAAATACTTGTCATGTGTTTGGAATAAAAAAGAAACTGGTTTCTTTTAAATAATTTACGTTTGAACTAAAAAAAAAGACCATTGCAGCAAAAATTGCTAAAACTAAAAGATTTACTAATGCTAAATTAGTAATTGAAAAATCAAAACAAAACAATTTAATAGAAAATAATAAAATAATTTGAAACTGTTCTAAAGGAGTATGTAACATAAAAAGTCTTTAAATAATCAATTTAAAGATTTTAGTTGAGACAAAATTTTATTAAGAATTCCCATATACTAAGTATTTAAATAAATTTGTCTGAAGATACGCTTGAGATCGTAGATTTCAGGATATAGGACAGAACGTAAGCGACACTCATGAATGATTACACTATTTATTTTGTTAGTAAGCTTAAGTAGATTTGAACTACTGACCTTACGCTTATCAGGCGTACGCTCTAACCAACTGAGCTATAAGCTTTAAAAAGTGTATGTAAACAAAGATTGAATTAAAATTAAGCTAACAACTAGAATGACATGAAAAATTTGTTTTGAGTTTTTATTGAACTCTCTAAAAAAGTTTTTAATGAAAAACTAAGCGTTTTTAAAGCTCTATTAATTTACGTTTTAGGCAATAATGGAATCGAACCACCAACTTTTTCGTTGTAAGCGAAACACTCTACCAATTGAGTTAATTACCTTCACAAAAAATTATTAATACTTATGTTTTAATGTGATTAAAACATTTATATATATATATATGCATTCCGGTTCCCTTCATTTATATATATATATATACGTTCTTTTCCCTTCCCTTATATTATGATCAAAATTTGAAAAAACAAAAAACACTATTTAACTTTTTCCTCGCCCA